GCTAGCGTAGCTTAAAATAAAGCATAGCACTGAAGATGCTAAGACGGGCCCTAAAAAGCCTCGCATGCACAAAGGCTTGGTCCTGACTTTACTATCTGCTTTAGCACAATTTACACATGCAAGTATCCGCAACCCTGTGAGGATGCCCTTAATCCCCCACCCGGGGACGAGGAGCGAGCATCAGGCACTAATATTTTTTAGCCCAAGACGCTCTGCCACGCCACACCCCCAAGGGAATTCAGCAGTGATAGACATTAAGCCATAAGTGAAAACTTGACTTAGTTAGTGCTAAGAGGGCCGGTAAAACTCGTGCCAGCCACCGCGGTTATACGAGAGGCCCTAGTCGATAAACACGGCGTAAAGGGTGGTTAAGGAAAGCAGAAATTTAAAGCCAAAGAGCCTCTTGGCCGTCATACGCTCCTGAGTGTTCGAAGCCCAATTAAACGAAAGTAGCTTTAACACAGCCCACCTGACCCCACGAAAGCTAAGAAACAAACTGGGATTAGATACCCCACTATGCTTAGCCGTAAACCTAGACGTTATTTCACAACAAACGTCCGCCAGGGTACTACGAGCGTTAGCTTAAAACCCAAAGGACTTGGCGGTGCCTTAGACCCCCCTAGAGGAGCCTGTTCTAGAACCGATAACCCCCGTTAAACCTCACCACTTCTAGCCATTCCCGCCTATATACCGCCGTCGTCAGCTTACCCTGTGAAGGACTAACAGTAAGCTAAATGAATATATTCCAAAACGTCAGGTCGAGGTGTAGCGCACGAAGTGGGAAGAAATGGGCTACATTTTCTATTATAGAATATTACGAACAGTACCCTGAAAAATTACTCGAAGGAGGATTTAGTAGTAAAAAGGAAATAGAGTGTCCTTTTGAACCCGGCTCTGAGGCGCGTACACACCGCCCGTCACTCTCCCCTGTCACACAGCAACAAATGTTACTAACACCAAAGCACCGACAAGGGGAGGCAAGTCGTAACATGGTAAGTGTACCGGAAGGTGCACTTGGATCAAACCCAGGGCGTGGCTGAGACAGTTAAGCATCTCCCTTACACCGAGAAGACATCCATGCAAGTTGGATCACCCTGAGCCAAACAGCTAGCTTAATCACCAAATTAACCTAACAACATAAATAATATAGCATAACCTAAATTTATAAACTAAACCATTTTTCCACCTTAGTACGGGAGACGGAAAAGGTAACTTCAAGCAATAGAGAAAGTACCGCAAGGGAAAGCTGAAAGAGTAGTGAAACAGTCCATACAAGCACAAAAAAGCAGAGCCTAAGCCTCGTACCTTTTGCATCATGATTTAGCCAGTACTACGCAAGCAAAGTGACCTTTAGTTTGAAACCCCGAAACCAAGTGAGCTACCCCGGGACAGCCTAATGGGCCAACCCGTCTCTGTGGCAAAAGAGTGGGAAGAGCCCCGGGTAGAGGTGATAGACCTACCGAACTTGGTGATAGCTGGTTGCCTAAGAAATGAATAGAAGTTCAGCCTCGTACCCCTTTAATCAACCAAGAAATATCTAAACAAGAAAAAAGAAAAATACGAGAGTTAGTTAAAGGGGGTACAGCCCCTTTAACCAAGGACACAACCTTAAACAGGAGGATAAGGGTCATATTTTTTAAAACTAGTCGCCTCAGTGGGCCTAAAAGCAGCCATCTGAACAGAAAGCGTTAAAGCTCAAGCGACACAAAGTTTATTATACTGATAACCAACCCAACTCCCCTAATAATATTAGGCCATTCCATGCCAACATGGAAGAGACCATGCTAATATGAGTAACAAGAGGACACAATCCTCTCCCAGCACAAGTGTAAACCAGATTGGACTAACCACTGGAAATTAACGAACCCAAAAAAAGAGGGCAGTGTTAACACAAATAAAATCAAGAAAACCCCACAACACCAAAATCGTTAAACCCACACTGGAGTGCACCAAGGAAAGACTAAAAGAAAAGGAAGGAACTCGGCAAACACAAGCCTCGCCTGTTTACCAAAAACATCGCCTCCTGCAAACCCCTATGTATAGGAGGTCCAGCCTGCCCAGTGACTACGAGTTTAACGGCCGCGGTATTTTGACCGTGCAAAGGTAGCGCAATCACTTGTCTTTTAAATGAAGACCTGTATGAATGGCCAAACGAGGGCTTAGCTGTCTCCCCTTTCAAGTCAGTGAAATTGATCTACCCGTGCAGAAGCGGGTATATGAATACAAGACGAGAAGACCCTTTGGAGCTTAAGGTACAAACCCAACTACGTCAAACAGCTTACTAAAAAAGTACAAACCTAGTAGAAAATGGACTTTTACCTTCGGTTGGGGCGACCGTGGAGAACAAAAGATCCTCCAAGTGGATTGGGACTAAACCCTAAAACTAAGAAAGACACTTCCAAGTCACAGAAATTCTGACCAATTATGATCCGGCCCCCAGGCCGATCAACGAACCAAGTTACCCTAGGGATAACAGCGCAATCCTCTCCAAGAGTCCATATCGACGAGAGGGTTTACGACCTCGATGTTGGATCAGGACATCCTAATGGTGCAGCCGCTATTAAGGGTTCGTTTGTTCAACGATTAAAGTCCTACGTGATCTGAGTTCAGACCGGAGCAATCCAGGTCAGTTTCTATCTGTAAAGTCATTTTTCCTAGTACGAAAGGACCGGAAAAAAAAGGCCCATGCTAAAAGCACGCCTTACCCCTAATTAATGAAGACAACTAAATTAAGTAAGGGGGGGACCCAAATACTTGCCAAAATAAGGCCACACTAAGATGGCAGAGCATGGTAATTGCAAAAGGCCTAAGCCCTTTCAGCCAGAGGTTCAAATCCTCTTCTTAGTTCATGCTAAACACTCTACTAACTCACCTGATTAACCCACTTGCATATATTATTCCCGTCCTGCTAGCCGTAGCTTTTCTCACACTCCTTGAACGAAAAGTCCTGGGATATATACAATTACGAAAAGGCCCAAACACTGTAGGCCCCTACGGCCTACTTCAACCGATCGCTGACGGAATTAAACTATTTATCAAAGAACCTATCCGCCCGTCTACATCATCCCCATTTCTATTTTTAGCAACCCCAATACTTGCATTAACTCTGGCTATAACCTTATGAGCACCAATACCCATACCGCACCCGGTCACAGACCTAAACCTGGGCATTTTATTTGTCCTAGCCCTGTCAAGTCTAGCAGTGTACTCTATTTTAGGATCAGGATGGGCATCAAACTCAAAATATGCACTAATTGGTGCCCTGCGGGCTGTAGCCCAAACAATTTCCTATGAAGTAAGCCTAGGATTAATTCTACTTTCCATTATCATCTTCTCCGGAGGTTATACACTACAAATATTTAATGTTACGCAAGAAAGCATCTGGCTACTAATTCCCGCTTGACCACTAGCCGCAATATGATATATTTCTACACTAGCCGAAACAAACCGTGCACCATTTGACTTGACTGAAGGCGAATCCGAATTAGTATCCGGCTTCAACGTAGAATATGCTGGTGGACCATTCGCTCTATTCTTTCTAGCCGAATATGCCAACATTCTATTAATAAACACCCTATCAGCTATTCTTTTCCTCGGCGCATCACACACACCCTACATTCCAGAACTAACAACAATTAATTTAATAACCAAAGCCGCACTTTTATCAGTGATATTCCTATGAGTTCGAGCCTCATATCCACGATTCCGATATGACCAACTCATACATCTAGTCTGAAAAAACTTCCTCCCACTAACCCTAGCCCTAGTCTTATGACACGCCGCCCTCCCAATTGCACTAGCAGGACTCCCTCCCCAGCTATAACCACAAGGAACCGTGCCCGAATTCCTAAGGACCACTTTGATAGAGTGGCTTATGAGGGTTAAAGTCCCCCCAGTTCCTAGAAAGAAGGGAATTGAACCCATACTCAGGAGATCAAAACTCCTGGTGCTTCCTCTACACCACTTTCTACGATAAGGTCAGCTAATTAAGCTTTCGGGCCCATACCCCGAACATGACGGTTAAAATCCCTCCCCTATCAATGAATCCCTACGTACTCGCCATCCTCCTATCCAGTCTAGGACTAGGAACCGCCCTAACCTTTGCCAGCTCCCACTGACTACTCGCCTGAATGGGGTTGGAAATTAACACTCTAGCAATCACCCCCCTAATAGCACAACAACATCACCCGCGAGCAGTTGAAGCAACCACAAAATACTTCCTAACTCAAGCAACCGCCGCAGCAATAATCTTATTTGCCGCAACAACAAATGCATGAATTACAGGAGAATGAGATATTAACAACCTATCCCACCCCCTTACCTCAACAATAACAATCACCGCCTTAGCACTAAAAATTGGCTTAGCACCCATACACTTCTGACTGCCAGAAGTACTACAAGGACTCGATCTGCTCACAGGACTAATTCTGTCAACCTGACAAAAACTGGCCCCCTTTGCATTAATTATCCAAATGGCACCAGCCGTTGACCCCCTTGTTCTTACATCCTTAGGACTTCTATCCACACTAATTGGGGGCTGAGGAGGGCTTAACCAAACCCAAATCCGAAAAATCTTGGCCTACTCTTCAATCGCGCACATAGGCTGAATAATAATTATTTTACAATATGCCCCCCACCTAACCCTACTCGCACTAGGCACATACATTTTTATAACCACCACAGCATTCCTCTCACTAAAAATGGCATCAACCACAAAAATTAGCACTCTAACAACAATATGATCAAAAACTCCAATCCTAGCATCAACAACCGCCCTGGCTTTACTTTCACTAGGGGGTCTTCCACCACTGACAGGATTTATACCAAAATGACTAATCTTACAAGAAATAACAAAACAAGAACTTCCACTTACAGCAACAATTATGGCCCTAGCCGCCCTACTAAGCCTATACTTTTACCTACGACTATGCTACGCCATGACCCTCACTATCTCCCCAAACACAACAAATGCCGCAACCCCCTGACGAACCCAAACGACCCAATCAACGCTCACCTTAGCCCTATCAACAACAATCGCCCTAGGACTGCTACCCATCACCCCGGCCATCCTAATGCTAGCCACCTAGAGACTTAGGATAAACCAGACCAAGGGCCTTCAAAGCCCTAAGCAGGAGTTAAAATCTCCTAGTCCCTGATAAGACCTGCGGGACTCTATCCCGCATCTTCTGAATGCAACTCAGACACTTTAATTAAGCTAAGGCCTTACTAGATGAGAAGGCCTCGATCCTACAAACTCTTAGTTAACAGCTAAGCGCCCAAACCAACGAGCATTCATCTACTTTCCCGCCGTTAACCGAGTAAGGCGGGAAAGCCCCGGCAGACGTTAATCTGCGTCTTGAGATTTGCAATCTAATGTGTACTACACCACGGGGCTTAATAGGAAGAGGACTTAAACCTCTATCTTCGGGGCTACAACCCGCCGCCTAATTTCGGCCATCCTACCTGTGGCAATCACACGCTGATTCTTCTCTACCAACCACAAAGACATTGGCACCCTTTATTTAGTATTTGGTGCCTGGGCCGGAATAGTCGGTACCGCTCTTAGCTTGCTAATTCGAGCTGAACTAAACCAGCCAGGATCCCTCCTCGGCGACGACCAGATTTACAATGTTATTGTTACCGCACATGCCTTTGTTATAATTTTCTTTATAGTAATGCCCATTCTTATTGGCGGATTTGGCAACTGACTTGTGCCACTGATAATTGGGGCCCCTGACATGGCATTCCCTCGAATAAATAATATGAGCTTTTGACTCCTGCCTCCATCATTTCTTTTACTCTTGGCCTCATCTGGCGTTGAAGCCGGGGCCGGTACGGGATGAACAGTCTATCCGCCATTAGCCGGCAACTTAGCCCACGCAGGCGCATCCGTAGACCTAACTATTTTCTCACTCCACTTGGCCGGTGTATCATCCATCCTTGGGGCAATCAACTTCATCACAACAACAATTAACATAAAACCCCCAGCCGTCTCCCAGTATCAAACCCCACTATTTGTATGGGCTGTTCTTGTAACTGCTGTGCTACTCTTATTATCTCTCCCAGTCCTAGCTGCTGGAATTACAATACTTCTAACGGACCGAAACCTAAACACTACATTCTTTGACCCTGCAGGAGGAGGAGACCCTATTCTTTATCAACACCTGTTTTGGTTCTTTGGCCACCCAGAGGTTTACATTTTAATTTTGCCCGGATTTGGTATCATCTCCCACGTTGTTGCCTACTACTCAGGCAAAAAAGAACCATTTGGATACATAGGAATAGTCTGAGCAATAATGGCCATCGGCCTGCTGGGCTTCATCGTCTGAGCACATCACATATTTACAGTTGGTATAGACGTAGATACTCGTGCATACTTTACATCCGCAACCATAATCATTGCCATCCCGACAGGCGTGAAAGTGTTTAGCTGACTCGCCACACTCCACGGAGGTTCAATCAAATGAGAGACACCAATACTTTGAGCCCTTGGCTTCATTTTCCTTTTCACAGTAGGAGGACTAACAGGAATTGTGCTAGCCAACTCGTCACTAGACATTGTGCTGCATGATACATATTATGTCGTCGCACACTTCCACTACGTACTGTCAATAGGAGCCGTATTTGCCATCATAGCGGCCTTTGTACACTGATTCCCCTTATTCACAGGATACACCCTCCACAGCACTTGAACCAAAATCCACTTCGGAGTAATATTTGTAGGCGTAAACCTCACCTTCTTCCCACAACACTTCCTCGGCCTAGCAGGAATACCACGCCGATATTCAGACTACCCAGACGCCTACACCCTATGAAATACAGTATCCTCTATCGGATCATTAATCTCACTAGTAGCAGTAATTATGTTCTTATTCATTTTATGAGAAGCCTTTGCCGCAAAACGAGAAGTTTCATCTGTAGAATTAACCGCAACAAATGTCGAATGGCTGCATGGATGCCCCCCTCCATATCACACATTCGAAGAGCCCGCATTTGTGCAAGTTCAATCAAACTAATGAGAAAGGGAGGAATTGAACCCCCATCTACTGGTTTCAAGCCAGTCACATAACCACTCTGTCACTTCCTTCTAAAGACATTAGTAAACCCGTAAATTACATCACTTTGTCAAGGTGAAATAGTAGGTTAAACCCCTGCATGTCTTAAGCTCTAAGCTTAATGGCACATCCCACTCAATTAGGATTCCAAGACGCGGCATCACCCGTTATAGAAGAACTTCTCCACTTTCATGACCACGCTTTAATAATCGTATTTTTAATTAGCACCCTGGTACTTTACATTATTATCGCAATAGTATCAACAAAACTTACAAACAAGTACATTTTAGACTCTCAAGAAATTGAAATTGTATGAACAGTCCTACCAGCTGTAATTCTTGTTATAATTGCCCTTCCCTCCTTACGAATTCTTTATCTTATAGATGAGATTAATGACCCACACCTAACAATTAAAGCCATGGGCCATCAATGGTACTGAAGCTACGAGTATACCGATTACGAAAACCTGGGCTTCGACTCATATATAATTCCGACCCAAGACCTCAACCCGGGGCAATTTCGATTACTTGAAACAGACCACCGAATGGTTGTCCCCATAGAATCTCCAATCCGAGTACTTGTATCAGCCGAAGATGTACTACATTCCTGAGCTGTCCCATCCCTCGGGGTAAAAATAGACGCCGTCCCAGGACGTCTTAACCAAACAGCCTTCATTGCTTCCCGCCCAGGGGTATTTTATGGACAATGTTCTGAAATTTGCGGAGCAAACCACAGCTTTATACCCATCGTAGTAGAAGCAGTCCCTCTTGAACACTTCGAAAACTGATCATCACTTATACTAGAAGACGCCTCACTAAGAAGCTAAATCCGGGCTTCAGCGTTGGCCTTTTAAGCCAAAGAATGGTGCCTCCCAACCACCCCTAGTGAAATGCCTCAATTAAACCCCGCTCCTTGACTCGCAATTTTAGTATTTTCATGACTAGTATTTCTCACTATTATCCCCACCAAAGTTATAAACCACACCTCACCTAATGAGCCGACCCTTTTGGACTCCGAAAAACACAAAACCGAACCCTGAGACTGACCATGGCAATAAGCTTCTTTGATCAATTTGCAAGCCCATCCTATCTTGGTATCCCCCTAATTGCAATCGCAATCACCTTACCATGAATTCTATTCCCCACCCCCTCATCACGATGAATCAACAACCGTCTAATTACAATTCAAGGATGATTTATCAACCGATTCACCAATCAACTTATGCTACCATTAAATATTGGAGGCCACAAATGAGCATTATTATTAGCCTCACTAATAGTATTTTTAATCACCATTAATATGCTTGGACTACTACCATACACTTTCACCCCAACAACACAATTATCATTAAACATGGGATTTGCCGTCCCATTATGACTTGCTACAGTTATCATCGGAATGCGAAACCAACCAACAGTTGCCCTAGGACATTTATTACCAGAGGGCACTCCAATTCCTTTAATTCCCGTACTTATCATCATCGAGACAATTAGCCTATTTATTCGACCTTTAGCCTTAGGCGTCCGACTAACAGCAAACCTAACTGCCGGACACCTACTAATCCAATTAATCGCCACTGCCGTGTTTGTTCTACTCCCAATAATACCAACCGTAGCAATCTTAACTGCCGCTGTCCTCTTCCTCCTTACACTCTTAGAAGTTGCAGTAGCTATAATTCAAGCTTATGTATTTGTCCTTCTTCTAAGCCTGTACTTACAAGAGAACGTTTAATGGCCCACCAAGCACATGCATATCATATGGTTGATCCAAGCCCATGACCACTAACCGGCGCAGTCGGAGCTCTTCTAATGACATCCGGCCTGGCAATCTGGTTTCACTTCCACTCGACTACACTTATAACTCTTGGAATAGTTCTTTTACTCCTTACCATGTACCAATGATGACGAGACATTATTCGAGAAGGAACTTTCCAAGGCCACCACACACCCCCAGTACAAAAAGGCTTGCGCTACGGAATAATTTTATTTATTACATCTGAAGTATTCTTTTTCCTCGGGTTTTTCTGAGCTTTCTACCACTCAAGCCTAGCACCCACGCCAGAGCTAGGAGGATGCTGACCCCCAACAGGAATTATTACACTAGACCCATTTGAGGTGCCACTACTTAACACAGCCGTTCTCCTGGCGTCAGGGGTTACGGTAACATGGGCTCACCACAGCCTAATAGAAGGTGAACGCAAACAAGCCATTCAGTCCCTCGCACTAACTATCTTACTAGGACTATATTTCACTGCCTTACAAGCCATAGAATACTACGAAGCACCATTCACAATCGCAGACGGAGTTTACGGCTCAACATTCTTTGTAGCCACAGGATTCCACGGACTCCATGTCATTATTGGATCCTCATTCTTAGCAGTCTGCCTACTTCGCCAAATCCAATATCACTTCACATCTGAACACCACTTCGGCTTTGAAGCCGCCGCATGATACTGACACTTTGTAGACGTAGTATGACTATTCCTCTACGTATCCATCTACTGATGAGGCTCATATCTTTCTAGTATTCAAATAGTACGGGTGACTTCCAATCACTTAGTCTTGGTTAACCCCAGGGAAAGATAATGAACTTAGTTATTACAATTTTAACCATTACAATCACCCTCTCCCTGGTATTAGCAATTGCATCTTTCTGACTTCCACAAATAAACCCAGATGCAGAAAAACTTTCACCATATGAATGTGGCTTCGACCCCTTAGGATCTGCTCGACTCCCATTTTCACTTCGATTCTTTTTAGTAGCAATCCTATTCCTATTATTCGACCTAGAAATTGCCTTACTCCTCCCGCTACCATGAGGAGATCAACTCCACAACCCCGCCGGGACCTTCTTCTGAGCTACAGCAGTCCTAATTTTACTCACATTAGGATTAGTCTATGAATGAGTTCAAGGAGGCCTGGAATGGGCAGAATAGGGGGTTAGTCCAATAAAAGACCTCTGATTTCGGCTCAGAAGATCGTGGTTTAATTCCACGGCCCCCTTATGACACCCGTACACTTCAGCTTCAGCTCAGCCTTCGCATTAGGACTAATGGGCCTAGCATTTCACCGCACTCACTTACTCTCTGCACTACTCTGCCTAGAAGGAATAATATTATCCCTATTTATTGCACTAGCCCTTTGAGCTATACAATTTGAATCAACTGTATTTTCTACAGCACCTATATTATTACTAGCTTTCTCCGCCTGCGAAGCCAGTGCAGGCCTGGCCCTTCTGGTTGCCACAGCCCGAACCCACGGAACTGACCGTCTACAAAACCTCAACCTACTACAATGCTAAAAGTATTAATCCCCACAATCATGCTATTCCCCACAATCTGGTTGTCATCTCCTAAATGACTATGAACAACAACAACCGCACAAAGCCTACTAATTGCCCTCTCCAGCCTTTCATGATTAAAGTGAACATCAGAAACCGGATGATCAACCTCAAACACCTACTTAGCCACAGACCCCTTGTCGACCCCCCTCCTGGTACTCACCTGCTGACTCCTTCCATTAATAATTTTGGCCAGCCAAAACCACATTCACCCCGAGCCAATTAACCGCCAACGCCTATACATCACCCTCTTGACCTCCCTACAAACCTTTCTAATCATAGCATTCGGGGCCACAGAAATTATTATGTTTTATATTATATTTGAGGCCACCCTGATCCCTACACTGATTATTATTACCCGATGAGGAAACCAAACTGAGCGCCTCAACGCAGGAACCTACTTCCTATTTTATACCCTAGCAGGATCACTACCACTTCTAGTCGCCCTACTTCTTCTCCAACAAACAACAGGAACTCTCTCAATATTAATTTTACAATACTCTCAACCCATAACACTCGACTCATGAGGCCACAATGTCTGATGAGCAGGATGCCTAATCGCATTTTTAGTAAAAATACCACTTTACGGAGTCCACCTATGACTTCCAAAAGCCCACGTTGAGGCCCCAGTAGCAGGATCCATAGTTCTAGCTGCAGTTTTGCTAAAACTAGGGGGATATGGTATGATACGAATAATAATTATACTAGACCCACTCTCAAAAGAACTAGCCTACCCCTTTATTATCTTAGCGCTATGAGGCATCATCATAACCGGATCAATTTGCCTTCGCCAGACAGACTTAAAATCACTAATTGCCTACTCATCCGTAAGTCACATAGGCCTGGTAGCAGGAGGCATTTTAATTCAAACCCCATGAGGATTCACAGGCGCAATTATTCTAATAATTGCCCACGGCCTAGTGTCCTCCGCACTATTCTGCTTAGCCAACACCACCTACGAACGAACCCACAGCCGAACCATAGTCTTAGCTCGAGGACTCCAAATAATTTTTCCCCTAACAGCAGTCTGATGATTTATTGCTAATTTAGCCAACCTGGCACTACCGCCTCTCCCAAATCTCATGGGCGAGCTTATAATTATTACCACTCTTTTTAACTGATCCCCATGGACCATCATGCTTACAGGAATGGGAACACTAATTACAGCAGGCTATTCCTTATACCTATTCCTAATGACCCAACGGGGCCCCACACCAAACCATATCACGGGACTACCACCATTTCACACCCGAGAACATTTATTAATAGTACTTCATCTGCTCCCAGTTATTTTACTGGTGACAAAACCTGAGCTTATATGAGGCTGATGCCACTAGTAAGTATAGTTTAATTCAAGACATTAGATTGTGATTCTAAAAATAGAGGTTAAAATCCCCTTACTCACCAAGGAAGGCCAGAGGCAATAAGCACTGCTAATACTTACACCCACGGTTAAATTCCGCGGCTTCCTTGCGCTTCTAAAGGATAACAGCTCATCCATTGGTCTTAGGAACCAAAAACTCTTGGTGCAAATCCAAGTGGAAGCTATGCACCCAACCACCCTAATTCTATCATCCTCACTAATTCTAGTCATTACAATCCTCATTTACCCCCTATTAACTACATTAAATCCAACCCCCAAAGACCCCAACTGAGCAACAACACATGTAAAAACTGCTGTAAGTACTGCATTTTTCATTAGCCTCCTACCACTTATAATGTTCCTAGACCAAGGAGCTGAAACCATCGTCACCAACTGACACTGAATAAATACCACCTTATTTGACATCAATGTCAGCTTTAAATTTGACCACTACTCCCTCATCTTTACACCTATTGCCCTCTACGTAACATGATCTATCCTTGAATTCGCATCCTGATACATACACTCTGACCCAAACATAAACCAATTTTTCAAATACCTACTTCTATTCCTAGTGGCCATAATTATTCTCGTAACCGCCAACAACATGTTTCAGCTCTTCATCGGATGGGAGGGCGTAGGAATTATATCCTTCCTCCTAATCGGCTGGTGATACGGACGAGCAGATGCTAATACAGCAGCCCTCCAGGCCGTTTTATATAACCGGGTGGGGGATATCGGATTAATTATAAGCATAGCCTGAATTGCTATAAACCTAAACTCGTGAGAAATTCAACAAATTTTTTATCTATCAAAAACCTCTGACATGACACTTCCCCTAATTGGTTTAATTTTAGCGGCAACTGGCAAGTCAGCCCAGTTTGGCCTTCATCCATGGCTGCCCTCCGCCATGGAGGGCCCCACACCAGTCTCTGCCCTACTTCACTCCAGCACCATGGTTGTTGCAGGAATCTTCCTACTCATTCGACTACACCCAATTATAGAAGACAATAACCTGGCATTAACAATTTGCCTATGCCTAGGAGCCCTAACCACCCTATTTACAGCCGCCTGCGCCCTAACACAAAATGACATCAAAAAAATCGTAGCATTCTCAACATCCAGCCAATTAGGGCTTATAATAGTTACCATTGGCCTCAACCAACCCCAACTAGCGTTCCTACACATCTGCACCCATGCCTTTTTTAAAGCAATGTTATTTTTATGCTCTGGATCCATTATCCATAGCCTAAATGACGAACAAGACATTCGAAAAATGGGAGGCCTACAAAACCTCTTACCCCTCACCTCAACCTGCCTAACCATCGGCAGCCTGGCCCTAACAGGAACACCATTCCTGGCCGGTTTCTTCTCAAAAGACGCAATCATCGAAGCCCTAAATACCTCTTACCTAAACGCCTGGGCCCTAACCCTAACACTCATCGCCACATCCTTTACTGCTGTGTACAGTTTCCGAGTAGTTTTCTTCGTCACCATGGGTACTCCACGATTTACACCTCTTTCCCCCATTAATGAAAACAACCCATCAGTAATTAACCCAATCAAACGACTTGCCTGAGGGAGTATTATTGCAGGACTTATCATTACATCAAACTTTTTACCCTCCAAAACACCCATCATAACCATGCCCATAATTCTCAAGATAGCCGCCCTTGCAGTAACAATTATTGGTCTACTAGTAGCCATAGAACTGACAACATTAACTAGCAAACAATTCAAAACTAACCCAACAACCCCTCCCCACCATTTCTCAAATATACTAGGCTACTTCCCCGCAATTATCCACCGACTTATCCCAAAACTAAACTTAACTTTGGGACAATCAGTTGCCACACAACTAGTAGACCAAACCTGGTTTGAAGCTGTTGGACCAAAAGGAACATCCTCTGCACAAATCAAAATGGCCAAAACCATTAGTGACACCCAACGAGGAATGATCAAAACATATTTAACAATCTTTCTATTTACCACAACCCTCGCCATTCTATTAGCAGCCCTTTAAACTGCACGAAGCGTCCCACGACCTAACCCACGAGTCAACTCTAAAACAATAAACAAAGTCAACAACAACACCCACGCACAAATAATTAACATTCCCCCGCCAGACGAGTATATCATCGCCACACCACTAGTATCTCCCCGCAACATAGAAAACTCCTTCAAACCATCAACAACAACCCAAGACCCCTCATACCAATCCTCCCAAAACAGACCAACCATCAAACCCACACCAAGTAAATAAATCATAACATACCCGACCACAGAACGATCCCCTCACGCCTCCGGAAAAGGTTCAGCAGCCAAAGCCGCTGAATAAGCAAATACAACAAGCATTCCACCCAAATAGATCAAAAAAAGGACCAAAGATAAAAAAGACCCCCCATGACCAATAAGCACCCCGCACCCAACCCCCGCCGCTACCACTAAACCAAAAGCAGCAAAATAGGGCGCAGGATTAGAAGCCACAGCAACCAAACCAACAACCAAAGCCATCAACAGTAACGATACAAGATAAGTCATAATTCTCACTCGGATTCTAACCGAGACCAGTGACTTGAAGAACCACCGTTGTTATTCAACTATAAGAACCCTAATGGCAAGCCTACGAAAAACACATCCCCTAATTAAAATTGCTAACGACGCGCTAGTTGACCTACCAGCCCCCTCTAACATCTCAGTATGATGAAACTTTGGATCCCTGCTAGGACTATGCCTGATTACCCAAATCCTAACCGGATTGTTCCTAGCTATACACTACACATCTGACATCTCCACCGCCTTTTCCTCAGTGGCCCACATTTGCCGAGACGTAAATTATGGGTGACTAATCCGAAATATTCATGCCAACGGGGCATCATTCTTTTTTATCTGTATCTACATACACATTGCCCGAGGACTATATTACGGATCTTACCTATACAAAGAAACCTGAAACATTGGAGTCGTCCTGCTGCTATTAGTAATAATAACAGCCTTCGTGGGCTACGTCCTGCCATGAGGACAAATATCATTTTGAGGCGCAACAGTAATTACCAACCTCCTATCCGCAGTCCCCTATATAGGAGACGCCCTAGTCCAATGAATCTGAGGAGGATTCTCTGTAGATAATGCAACACTGACACGATTCTTCGCCTTCCACTTCCTACTACCATTTATTGTTGCCGCAGCCACTATCATCCACCTACTATTCCTACACGAAACAGGATCAAACAACCCAGCAGGCCTAAACTCAGACGCAGACAAAATCTCATTCCACCCCTATTTCTCCTACAAGGACCTATTCGGATTTGTAGTCATACTACTAGCACTGACAGCCCTAGCATTATTTTCACCCAACCTCCTAGGCGACCCAGAAAACTTCACCCCTGCAAACCCGCTAGTCACGCCCCCCCACATCAAACCCGAATGATACTTCCTATTTGCTTACGCTATTCTACGATCAATCCCCAATAAACTAGGAGGAGTCCTAGCACTCTTATTTTCTATTCTCGTACTAATAGTCGTACCAATCCTCCACACGTCAAAACAACGAGGGCTAACATTCCGACCAGTTGCTCAATTTCTCTTCTGGACCCTAGTCGCAGACATAATTATCCTAACATGAATTGGAGGGATACCAGTTGAACACCCATTCATTATTATTGGACAAATCGCATCCGTTTTATATTTCGCACTATTCCTGATCCTTATGCCACTAGCAGGATGGTTAGAAAATAAAGCACTAGAATGAGCTTGCCCTAGTAGCTTAGTTAAAAGCATCGGTCTTGTAATCCGAAGATCGGAGGTTAAACTCCTCCCTAGTGCCAGAAAAAAGAGATTCTAACTCTCACCCCTGGCTCCCAAAGCCAGAGTTCTAAATTAAACTATTTTCTGTACTATATGGTTTAGTACATATTATGCATAATATTACATTAATGTATTAGTACATTAATGTATAATCACCAACTAAATATTTAGACCATAAAGCAAGTACTAAATTTTAGGGTATACATAAAGCATAATATTGACACTCAGAATTTTATTATTATAAGACGGGTAAGTCCTTGATTCCCTTAAAAAACGTCCTCAAATTTTTCCTTGCATTATTCAATAAACATCTACTTAGGAAATATTAATGTAGTAAGAAACCACCAACCAGTTTATATAATTGCATAACATGCATGATAGAATCAGGGACAAAAGTGGAGGGTGGTAAATTATGAATTATTACTGGCATCTGATTCTCATTTCACGGGCATGGGAATGTAAGTTCCTCATATTAAAATCTATACTGGCATCTGATTCATGGTGTGGTACATATGTCTCGTTACCCACCAAGCCGGGCATTCTCTTATATGCATAGGGGTTCTCCTTTTTATTTCTTTTCAACCGCATCTCAGAGTGCAAGCGCAAGCATTAAATCAGGGTAGAGCATTTCCTTGTTTATAACAATTCAGGTTAATGATTCAAAGACATAACACAAGAATTACATTAATTTATCTCAAGTGCATAACATATTCTCATTCAACACAGCCTTATACTATATGCCCCCTTTTGGTTTTTGCGCGACAAACCCCCCTACCCCCTACGCTCAGTAAATCCTGTTCTCCTTGTCAAACCCCTAAACCAAGGAAGGCTCGACTAAGCGTATCAAAATCAACAAGTTTTGGTAAAGTTAACTTATGCCACTACATTATATATATAACATATACATATTTAACTTTACATTTTCCGCCATAAAAAGCCCAAAATTTAGTAAAAAAATTTACAAACAATTTCAATGCTAAAATTTCAAATACAAATTG